TATTGCCGAACCCAATGCCTACATTGCATTTGCGGGTAAAAGAGTAATTGAACAAACATTGAATAAGACATTACCTGAGGGTTCACAGTCGGCTGAATATTTATTCCATAAGGGCTTATTCGATCCAATCGTACCACGTAATCCTTTAAAAGGTATTTTGAGTGAGTTATTTCACCTCCATGTTTTCTTTCCTTTGAATCAAAATTCAATCAAGTAGAGCCTTAATCAAAATCAAAAAAAAAAATTGGATTTGTGATCAACCAGTAGTTATTCATTTAGTTTAAAGGAATCAAATTCAAAATCCAAAGAATGGATTTTTCTTTGGTAACATAAGATTTCATTGTAGAAAGAATCATGTGGATTATTCTTTTTTTTTTTTTACAGATATTACTAATTAGTAATTATGAAATCTCTATGAAACAACATAAAAGAGTGAATTCTTTTTTCTTTTTATTTATAATAAAATCTTTATTCCAGTTAATTAAATGAAAATTATAAGACAAGAAAAAGAAAAAATATTAATATAATAAATTAATAAATAAAAAAGTGGATTATCATACATATATTTCATGTCGAAAGATGAAAAATTCTGTTCTACATTCCTTTTCTATATCTATATATATATATATACTCATCTATATATAGAATTCTAGATTCATTCTAATTATTAGAGAATTCAAATAATTATACTCATGTAGATATACTTATTATAATTATAGAATTCTTCTAATTCTAAGAAATTGGAATAATTATATATATATGAATATATGCATTATAATAATTCTAAGATATTTTTCTAACAATAAATAACAGATAAAAATATTAATATAATTAGGATAAATAACATAACAATAATAATAATAATAAATAACAGGTACAAATATTAAGTCTATTAAATCGAGGTATCCATTCTATGACAACTTTCAACAACTTACCCTCTATTTTTGTGCCTTTAGTGGGCTTAGTTTTTCCGGCAATTGCAATGGCTTCTTTATCTCTTCATGTTCAAAAAAACAAGATTTTTTATTTTTAAATACGATGGTGCCAAATCTTGTATATATATATATTTTTTTAAGAATGCGACTTCTACCATAACACAGATATTTATTTAGTAGGATAGAGTATAACATATAGCTTACTCTTTCCATAAACGATTATACATGACATCTGAGTAAATGAATTATAAATATTTGAAAAAAAAAAGAATCGAATAGATGGGAATCGGAGCGAATATCTGAGATATAGATATAAAGTCAATATATCTATATATAAGTATCTATAGGAAATTATATGTCAGTTGATCTTATTATTTTAGATCTAAACAATTCGATGAATTACTCTTAAAGGTTCACATCAGAATAATACTAGTTGATGAGAGTTACTTCGGAAACCAACAAAAGTAAAGTAAAATTTATTTCGGTTATTTTTTTTTATTCTTCCAATTCCAATAAAATGCAATTAGATCTAGTATGAGTTGGCGATCAGAACATATATGGATAGAATTTTTAAGGGGATCTCGAAAAACAAGCAATTTCTGCTGGGCCTTTATCCTTTTTTTCGGTTCATTAGGGTTTTTATTGGTTGGAACTTCCAGTTATCTTGGTAGAGATTTGATATCTTTATTTCCGTCTCAGCAAATCATTTTTTTTCCACAGGGGATCGTGATGTCTTTCTATGGGATCGCAGGTCTCTTTATTAGTTCTTATCTATGGTGCACAATTTCGTGGAATGTAGGTAGTGGTTATGATCGATTCGATAGAAAAGAAGGACTAGCGTCTATTTTTCGTTGGGGATTTCCTGGAAAAAATCGTCGCATTTTCCTCCAATTCCTTCTGAAAGACATTCAATCCATCAGAATCGAAGTGAAAGAGGGTATTTATGCACATCGTGTCCTTTATATAGAAATCAGAGGCCAAGGGTCCATTCCCTTGACTGGTAATGAGAAGAATTTGACTCCACAAGAAATTGAACAAAAAGCTGCAGAATTGGCCTATTTCTTGCGTGTACCAATTGAAGTATTTTGAAAAATGAAGCGAAGAATGAATGCTTTCGTATTCTTAGTTTTTAACACGAGGGAAAAACCGATAAATTCTTTTTTTTTTTTTTCATTTTCTATTTTGATCGAAAAGGGACTTCTTTCACCTGTAAATCCTAATCCTGAAGTGATTCTTTCGTGCATTCATCGAAACCGGGCAATTGCTTCAAATTTGAGTAATTGCTATATTTTGAAACAATAGATATTTTTTTTTCTTGTTTCGAAATTTAAGGACTAACCACTCAAGCACAAATAAAAAACAGAGAATAGATTGATAATAGAATCAATATGACTTGTAATAGAACTTATGTTTGATATGAATATTCAATATTGTATCAAATTGACGAATGAAGTAAGTTTATTAAAAAAAAAAAAAAAATAAAAGACGAAAAAATGGCAAAAACGAAAGCATTCATTCCCCTTCTATATCTTGCATCTATAGTATTTTTGCCCTGGTGGATCTCTCTTTCATTTAAAAAAAGCCTAGAAGCTTGGGTTACTAATTGGTGGAATACTGGGCAATCTGAAATTTTCTTGAATCATATTCAAGAAAAAAATATTTTTAAAAAAGTTCTAGAATTAGAGGGACTCTTCCTCTTGGACGAAATGATAAAAGAATACCCAGAAACACATCTACAAAAGCTTCCTATCGGAATTTACAAAGAAACAATCCAATTGATCAAGATACACAATCATGATCGTATCCATATGATTTTGTATTTCTCTACAAATATAATCTCTTTTGTTATTCTAAGTGCTTATTCTATTCTAGGTAATGAACAACTTTTTCTTCTTAACTCTTGGATTCAAGAGTTCCTATATAACTTAAGTGATACAATCAAAGCTTTTTCTATTCTTTTATTAACTGATTTATGTATAGGCTTCCATTCGCCCCATGGTTGGGAACTAATGATTGGATCTGTTTACAAAGATTTTGGATTTGCTCATAATGATCAAATTATATCCGGTCTTGTTTCCACTTTTCCAGTCATTCTAGATACAATTTTAAAATATTGGATCTTCCGTTATTTAAATCGTGTATCTCCGTCACTTGTAGTGATTTATCATTCAATAAATGACTAAAAAATGATCCACTGATCCCATTTTCAGGTTTGTTACTTTGTACATAAGTAAAACATTAATAATTTGACTTATTTCTTCTACCCATCCAGGAGAATTCTTCCTAGATTCGAGTCAAATTATTTCAGTAAATAGCAGAATCAGGGATAGGGAACTATACTAGCAACCTACCTAATTTTATTGTAGAAATTTTCGGGATCAATGATTGGACCATGCAAACTAGAAATACCTTTTCTTGGATAAAGGCAGAGATTACTCGATCCATTTTCCTATCGCTCATGATATATATAATAACTGGGGCACCTGTTTCAAATGCATATCCCATTTTTGCACAGCAGGGTTATGAAAATCCACGAGAAGCGACCGGCCGTATTGTCTGTGCCAACTGCCATTTAGCTAATAAGCCTGTGGATATTGAGGTTCCACAAGCTGTACTTCCGGATAGTGTATTTGAAGCAGTTGTTCGAATTCCTTATGATAAGCAATTGAAACAAGTTCTTGGGAATGGTAAAAAAGGAGCTTTGAATGTGGGGGCTGTTCTTATTTTACCTGAGGGGTTTGAATTAGCCCCCCCAGATCGTATTTCGCCCGAGATTAAAGAAAAGATGGGCAATCTGTCTTTTCAGAACTATCGTCCCACTCAAAAAAATATTCTTGTAATAGGTCCTGTTCCTGGTCAGAAATATAGTGAAATCACCTTTCCTATTCTTTCTCCGGACCCTGCTACTAAGAAAGATGTTTACTTCTTAAAATATCCCATATATGTAGGTGGGAACAGAGGAAGGGGCCAGATTTATCCCGACGGGAGTAAGAGTAATAATAATGTTTATAATGCTACAGTAGCGGGTATAGTAAGCAAAATAATACGAAAAGAAAAGGGAGGATATGAAATAACCCTAGTGGATGCATTGGATGGGCGTCAAGTGGTGGATATTATCCCTCCAGGACCAGAACTTCTTATTTCAGAGGGCGAATCTATCAAACTTGATCAACCATTAACTAGCAATCCTAATGTGGGTGGATTTGGTCAGAGGGAGGCGGAAATAGTACTTCAAGATCCATTACGTGTCCAAGGACTTTTGTTCTTTTTTGCATCTATTATTTTAGCACAAATCTTTTTGGTTTTTAAAAAGAAACAATTTGAAAAGGTTCAATTGTCCGAAATGAATTTCTAGATCGGTGGATTTATCAACATCAAGTTTGTAAAAAGAACCAAATTCTTGTTGGAAATTCATTCTATAATTATGTATGACCAAAAAAAGTATGAAAAGCTTTTTACTTGTTTTTTTTCTTATTCTTTTTATACCGGATTTCGGGAATTACTTGTATCGCATTACTAGTCATAGTATGTATTGTATATTGTGAAGACTACTATTTTACCTTGGAAATAGGAGGGGTATAATTATGTCACTCGTGTCAGATTGAAATGTAATCGAGTGTATCAATTTCTATTCTAATAGAAAAAAAAAAAATACTATTAGATATGAAAAATAAGATAAGTAAAGGGAGACTATAGAATAGAAAAAATGATAGACCAAAGGAATCTAAAGGAGTCTAGAACGAATTATTTGTCTTCCTAGTCTTCGACACAAGAAAATACATTTTCTTGTGTCGAAATAATACTTCATTATTCTTGATCCCATTCGTCAAAGATTCCTATTCTTAGTTTCCATTTTTCTCGGTTTATCAGAACCCCTTTTTTGAGATTTATTACATTACATAAGTAGTGAACAAAAATAGTGAACAAAAAAAAAATCAAGGTAAATTTCTTAAGAAAATCCAACTTTTTCAATGAACTTATAAAAAAAAAAAATGGAAACTTTGATTCTATATTCAAATTCAAATAAATAGAGTTAAGTTCTATTAGTATAGTAAGAAAGAAATG